TTCGTTCCATGTTGCAATATAAACTTATTATTTGATTATACGATACAAGGTTATACGAGAACGAATTCCTTATTTATAAACTATTTTCGATGAGAATTTTTATTTTAATTGAAAAAAAAAAATCTTTCTATATAGATAGATATTGAAGTGCTATCTCGGATTCAAAAAAAAAAAGAGAATCATTTCTTTCAATACTCACTTATTATTAGTTAACAATCCTAATCCTCATATGCTTAATTCTGATAGGAAATAAAATAGTAAAATAATTATTCATCGAATGACTATTCATCTATTGTATTTTCATCAAATAGGGGGCAGGAAGATTCTATGGAAAAATGGTGGTTCAATTCGATGTTGTCTAACGAGAAGTTAAAGTTAGAACATAGGTATGGTTTAAGTAAATCAATGGAAAGTCTTGATGCTATTGGCCATACCAGTGGAAATGATGAACCCCTTCTAAATGATATGGAGAAAAATTGGAGTGATAGTGTTAGTTATAGTTTCAGTAATGTTGATTATTTATTTGGTATCAGGGATATTTGGAGTTTGATCTCTGATGACACTTTTTTAGTTAGGGATAGTAATGGTGACAGTTATTCCGTATATTTTGATATTGAAAATCATAGTTTTGAGATTGACAATGATAGTTCTTTTCTGAGTGAATTAGAAGGTTTTTTTTCTAGTTTTTTGAATAGGGGGTCTAAGAGAAACAATCACTACTATTATCATTACATGTATGATACTCAATCTAGTTGGACTAATCACATTAATAGTTGCATTAATAGTTATCTTCGTTTTGAAGTCAGTATTAATAGTTCCATTTCAGGTGGTACTGACAATTACAGTGACAGTTACATTTATAATTTCATTTGTACTGAAAATGTAAGTGGTAGTGAAAGTGGAAGTTTTAGTATAAGAACTCGTAATAATGGCAGTGATTTCAATATAAGAGGAAGATCTAATGATTTCGATATAAATAAAAAATACAGACATTTATGGGTTCAATGCGAAAATTGTTATGTATTAAATTATAAAAAACTTCTTAGGTCAAAAATGAATGTTTGTGAACAGTGTGGATATTATTTGAAAATGAGTAGTTCAGATAGAATCGAACTTTCGATTGATTCGGGCACTTGGGATCCTATGGATGAAGATATGGTTTCTATGGACCCCATTCAATTTCATTCAGAAGAGGAACCTTATAAAGATCGTATCAATTCTTATCAAAGAAAGACAGGTTTAACTGAAGCTGTTCAAACAGGCATAGGTCAACTAAACGGTATTCCCGCAGCAATTGGGGTTATGGATTTTAAGTTCATGGGAGGTAGTATGGGATCTGTAGTAGGTGAGAAAATCACTCGTTTGATTGAGTATGCTACTAATCGATCTCTACCTGTCATTATTGTGTGTGCTTCTGGAGGAGCACGCATGCAAGAAGGAAGTTTGAGCTTGATGCAAATGGCTAAAATATCTTCTGCTTCATATAATTACCAATCCACTAAAAAGTTATTCTATGTACCAGTCCTTACATCTCCTACAACCGGTGGAGTAACAGCCAGTTTTGGTATGTTGGGAGATATCATTATTGCTGAACCTAGTGCGTACATTGCATTTGCGGGTAAAAGAGTAATTGAACAAACATTGAATAGGACAGTACCCGATGGTTCACAAGCGGCTGACTATTTATTCCATAAAGGCTTATTTGACCCAATCGTACCACGTAATCCTTTAAAAGGTGTTCTAAGTGAGTTATTTCAGCTCCATGGTTTCTTTCCCTTGAATCAAAATTCAAAAAATTAAAGTATAGCACTAGATTCAGTTATTTTGTTTGTAGCGAACAAGTATTTAGTTCATCATAATAAAAAAAAAACTAAGAAAAATGTTCTTTGGTGATATAAGTTACACTTTCTAGTAAGAGTCAGAAGTTTCGGATAATTTTTTTTCTTCCGGATCCAGATCCATTTTTTATCTTACCCCTATTCATGATTAGGTATTATGAACCTCTATCAACAGGATAAAATAAAAAAGTGAATTTCTCTTTCCGAGGAATTCGAATTTTGGGAAAAAAAAAAGAATTTTATCTGGCTATCTTACGCATTAATTAAGATAGACAATAATGAAAAAAATATAAAAAAAAAAAAAAAAGAAATATCAAATATGGAAATAAAATAATTTCTACATCTATCGCATTTTTACTATGAATCCCTGTTTGTTGGATCCTATTATTTAGAGTCGCGAATTCATAATGAACTTCATTTTCATAAGAAAACTCCTTTAAAATAAAAAACTCCTTATTAGATTAGAAAGAAAGATAGAAAGAACATAAGGATGGGAGAAGAAGAATAATAAAATTTGTAAAAGAAGATTACCCTATTTATATTCGTGTAGAAAGATGAATAGGTACACTTAATTTAGTTCTACATTTTTGCACTTATTATCTATCCTTTTTTTTCTTTAAATTTAATATTTTAATATTATTTTTATATTTCAAATTTCTATTTTAATATAAATATATTATTTAGAAATTATATATTTATATATACTTAATTGTTTATATATACTTAGTAGTATAATATTATATAAAATACAATAGTCAATATTACCTAATATTACTTATAATAGATATACTTATCATATCATAAGATATCTTTCTAATAGATACAAATATATAGATACAAATATTAAATCGAGGCACCCATTCTATGACAGATCTCAACTTACCCTCTATTTTTGTGCCTTTAGTGGGCCTAGTATTTCCGGCAATTGCAATGGCTTCTTTATCTCTTCATGTCCAAAAAAATAAGATTGTCTAGATCCAATGGGACCAAATCCTATCAATTTATTTCAACACTGTATCATAATACAGATATTTTTTTAGTGCAATATGGTACGATATGTGGCTCTTTCCACACACAAATGAAAGAACTGTTATGTATGCGGATACATGCTATCTGCATAAATGCATGTATATATATATAGCTGGTTAAAAATGGATCAGTAAATATTTTTAATAGAAGGTCAATGTATCTAACCAATTACTCCACATCAGAATAGTGCTAGTTGATGAAAGTTACTTCGGGATCAAGAAAGGTAAAGTCAAATTTGGGTTATTCTCTCAATTCCAATCGAATGCAACTGGATCTAGTATAGTATGAATTGGCGATCAGAACATATATGGATAGAACTTATAAGGGGGTCTCGAAAAACAAGTAATTTTTGCTGGGCCTGTATCCTTTTTTTAGGTTCACTAGGATTCTTAGCGGTTGGAACTTCCAGTTATCTTGGTAGGAATCTGATATCCATATTTCCATCTCAGCAAATTCTTTTTTTTCCACAAGGAATCGTGATGTCTTTTTATGGGATCGCAGGTCTGTTCGTTAGCTCCTATTTGTGGTGCACAATTTTGTGGAATGTAGGTAGTGGTTATGACCAATTCGATAGAAAAGAAGGAATTGTGTGCATTTTTCGTTGGGGATTTCCTGGAATAAATCGTCGCATCTTCCTTCGCTTCCTTATGAGAGATATCCAATCAATCAGAATTGAGGTTAAAGAGGGTCTTTATCCTCGTCGTGTCCTTTATATGGAAATCAGAGGTCAAGGGGCCATTCCCTTGACTCGTACTGATGAGAATTTTACTCCACGAGAAATTGAACAAAAAGCTGCCGAATTGGCCTATTTCTTGGGCGTACCAATTGAAGTATTTTGAAATGAATTGAACACAATAAAGAATAAATGTTTTCTCGGCATGGGGGAAGGAACTTGCTAATTCCTTTTTTAATACAATTGAAGTCTTTTTGGAATGTTCATTTGAACAAAACATGTTAGATTATTCTATTTCCTCCTTCCTTTGTCGTGGCGACTCCCATAGAATAAACCAAAAAAGCAGGAGGGCGTATATGGAATAACTATAATAAACTATACTATAATAAAGAAGAAAATTAAGAAAAGAAGAAATTTTTGTATACCATTTGTATACCAAAAGTATTTCGTATGCGTATGGATCCCAACTCAATTCTTTTCTACTAGAAAATTTCTACTAGAAAAAAGACTAATCTAAGGCTAATATAATAAGTAAGGATTCATCAAATATATCCAAGATTTATTTCGTAATACGGAATTCATCTCATCTTTTTAGGCCCAAAATTTTGATGATACCTTTTTTCCTTGGTTGTGGCTAGGCGGTGAAACATTTCGAAATAATTAACTGAGGGGGGTTTTCGTTTCTAAATCCGATTCGTTATTTTAAGTGGGTTTTCGAGTATTCATAGAAAGGAACAAATGAAGATGAAATTGCTTCGAATTTGCCCATTCGAATTTGCCCAATTGAGATATCTAGGAATAATATTGATTTTGCATTTTTATCCGAAAAGGGCGAACCCTTATCCCATTTCTATATTCCTTCTAGATCCAAGAACTAAATTCAATTTTGACACAAAAATTGGAATGAATAGACCCATAGGTTCAATACCTTGTTATAGAACTCGTGCTTCAGAGAAATATCATATAGAGTCAACGAATGAAGCAGGTTCATTAACGATTCAATTCACAGATAAAAAATGAAAAAAAAGAAAGCATTGCCTTCTTTCCCATATCTTGTATCTATAGTATTTTTGCCCTGGTGGGTCTCTCTCCCATTTAATAAATGTCTGGAACTTTGGGTTACAAATTGGTGGAATACCGGGCAATCCAAAACTCTCTTGAATATCATTCAAGAGAAAAACGTTCTAGAAAGATTCATAGAATTAGAAGAACTCTTTCTGTTGGACGAAATGATAAAGGAGTACCCGGAGACACATATACAAAAACTTCGTATAGGAATACACAAGGAAACGATACAATTGGTCAAAACACACAATGAATATCATCTCCATATCATTTTGCATTTCTCGACAAATATAATCTCTTTCGCTATTCTAAGTGGTTATTTTATTTTGGGTAATGAGGAACTTGTCATTCTTAATTCTTGGGTTCAGGAATTCCTCTATAACTTAAGTGACACAATAAAAGCTTTTTCGATTCTTTTAGTTACTGATTTATGGATTGGATTTCACTCGACTCATGGTTGGGAACTAATAATTGGTTCGTTCTACAACGATTTTGGATTGGCTCATAACGATCAAATTATATCTGGTCTTGTTTCCACCTTTCCAGTTATTCTAGATACAATTGTGAAATATTGGATTTTCCATTATTTAAATCGTGTATCTCCTTCGCTTGTAGTCATTTATCATTCAATGAATGAATGAAGAACTCATTTGATCTCCTGATATCAATCAAATAAATCAGAATCTTTCTTCCTTTATAAAGAAACCATTTTGAATCTTACTTAATTCTTTATATTTTATTTCTACCAGTTCAAGGTATTCGTCCTATATTACAGTACAACTATTCCAGTACAATGACAGACTCGTGCATAGGGAACTTTACTAGTTCCCTATCTAATTTATTGTAGAAATTCCGAGATCCATGATTGGACATGCAAAATAGAAATACTTTTTCTTGGGTAAAGGAACAGATGACTCGATCCATTTCTGTATCGATCATGATATATGTAATAACTCGAGCATCCATTTCAAATGCATATCCCATTTTTGCGCAGCAGGGTTATGAAAACCCACGAGAAGCAACTGGACGAATTGTATGTGCTAATTGCCATTTAGCTAATAAGCCCGTGGATATTGAAGTTCCGCAAGCTGTGCTTCCTGATACTGTATTTGAAGCAGTTGTTCAAATTCCTTATGATATGCAACTGAAACAAGTTCTTGCTAATGGTAAAAAAGGGGGTTTGAATGTGGGTGCTGTTCTTATTTTACCCGAGGGATTCGAATTAGCCCCCCCCGATCGTATTTCTCCTGAGTTGAAAGAAAAGATAGGAAATCTGTCTTTTCAGAGTTATCGTCCCAATAAAAAAAATATTCTTGTGATAGGTCCTGTTCCGGGTCAGAAATATAGTGAAATCGTCTTTCCCATTCTTTCCCCCGACCCTGCTACAAAGAAAGACGTTCACTTCTTAAAATATCCCATATATGTGGGTGGGAACAGAGGAAGGGGTCAGATTTATCCTGATGGTAGCAAGAGTAACAATACAGTCTATAATGCTACATCAGCAGGTATAGTAAGCAAAATAGTACGTAAAGAAAAGGGAGGATATGAAATAACCATAGTTGATGCATCGGATGGACGTCAAGTGGTTGATATTATACCTCCAGGACCAGAACTTCTTGTTTCAGAGGGTGAATCCATTAAGCTTGATCAACCATTAACAAGCAATCCCAATGTAGGAGGGTTTGGTCAGGGAGATGCAGAAATAGTGCTTCAAGATCCATTACGCGTCCAAGGCCTTTTGTTCTTCTTCGCATCTGTTATTTTGGCACAAGTTTTTTTGGTTCTTAAAAAGAAACAGTTTGAAAAAGTTCAATTGTACGAAATGAATTTTTAGGTCCAGAGATTCCTTAACATTTGGTAAAAAGTGCCGATTTTTTGTCCATCGATACAATTATGTATGATCAAAAAATTCTGTAAATCCTTTTGCTTGCTTTGTTTATACTCTTTTTGTTTTGCAGGACGCCTGGAATTCATTACTTGTATTCCATTTTAGTAATAAACAATAGGCATACAAACAAATACAAAAGAAGAGAATACAAGGCAAGGATGATAAAAATGAAAGGAACAAATACTTTTAGGAAGGATTACTAGTCTTCCTAATCTTCTATTCGACGCAAGACGACACAAGAAAACGGGTGAAAATTCCTTTTTCTTGTGTCGTCTTGTATCAAAATAATAATTATTTTTTTCCTGTTCATCAAAGATTACTATTCCTTTCCTTCTTTTCCGGGTCTATCGGAACTCCTTTGTTTAGATTCATAAGAAGTGGTGGACAAACAAAGGAAAAAAAGGATTATGGGTGAATAAGTTATTGAGCAAATAGAATTTATTCACTTATTCAATATCTTCACTTATTCAATATAAGTTAAACTTCTAACTTAGAGAAATTATTCAAACAAAAAGACTGTTCTGGTTGAAAGGCAGATTTTATTTTTACGAATATCCAAATCTTTATTTATTATATGATCAGATATATGATCAGAGTTTTTATTTTATTTTTAGAGTAGTTTTGATTAAGGTTCTATTAGTTTAGTCTAGAAATGATTTGCAGGATGTCTCATCCCTAGAAATCAATATAATTATTATATTGGATTATAGATAAAATTGATTGATTCGTTCTTTCTTCTTGCTTCCAGTTAATATTTTGGGGGAAGGGCAGGGACTATGAATCAACCACTAGATTCAATTGTTCACAAACATCATTAAGAAACAAAAGAATAGAGTGGTTTGAAACATCAGAGCAAAGGATCCTTTTTGTCATTTCTACAAAACAAATATAATATTTTGATTATGCTGACTGGATAACTAACCAATTTGTAGGTTATGGAATAGATCAAAGTCTCATTATAAGAGTAAGAACTCCGCGGGCCCTTTCCGCTCTAATCAGACAAAGGA